CCTTCCATTCGCTTTCTTTTCCCGCTAAGCAGCATTTAGGCCCTTGCCTTGGAACGACCTTCGCTTACGGGTCATTAACTAAAGACCCAGACCCAAAGCCTACTTATCTATTCCCGCCCACCGTCCCTGGATCCGATGTAGCCGAATCAGAGGAAGCTGCCGTTTCGGGAGAAACAGGATCTGTTAGCTAGTAAGAAACAGGAGCTGTTGAAAGAGCCCACCTCGGCTAGCTACTATGAACAATAAATCAATGAACAGGCCGAAGGAAAGCAGTGCTTCCGAGCTACAGCCGTCAATTACAAAGATGCCTTCGATAAATGAATGCCCCCGATTAATGAAGCCAAGGAGGCAGCCTTTCACCTCCAACTAGCCCGAGCACGAAAAGAAGAGCCTCGCTGACCAATTCAAGCACGCTAGCACCCTAATTGCATATGTTTTCATCCACCTTCTTAAACAAACAGAGCCCGTTATGACACGAGCTTACGAGCCAGCTCTCCAAAGAGCTCACCCGGAAATGCCTGAAGCCCGATAGCTACCTAATGCAAGATGTTTTGAAGCTACTTTTGAACAAATCGAGTCAAACAGAAATCACAAAAAGGGCAAAAGTAAATAAGCTAGTATTATCCGTTCCTAAATGCCAATCTAAAAAGATCAAAAATAAAAGATTGTTACTCCACTTTTTGCGCGACAAGCAGACTTTTCATTTCGGGTTGACTTCACACAAAGCCAATCGTAAGGACCCTCACCAGAGGAGCGCTTCGCTACACCTTCGGGAATCATCTAGCAAAGGATACAGCTACAAAAACAGCATTTACTCATTAAGAAGCTTTCGGGGAGACTAATGACCCTTCCCGCTACTAACTAGTAAAGAAAAAAATAAATAAATAAACCAAAATACGGGGATGCATGCGCATTTTTCTCCCAAGGGCAATAAGGAAGGGGAGCGCTGACCCCTTCTTATGGATACTGAGAGCTCACTTACCTCACCCCTTAATTAGTCATTCAGAAATCCTAAGGCGCAAGCAAGGAAGAGGAATACTGCTACCTTTTATACCGACCTACGCTTCCTAGTCCTGAAAGCAAAAGGATGAGCCAAGCCATAAGCACGACAAGCGGGGTGGGTGCCGAAAGAAGCGCAATAAGCTACCATGCCCATCCTCTAACCTCTACCTCGCTACGGCTTTTGTTTTTTGCCTTCACTTAACCTTCAGCTTGAAAAGCTTCTACTTTACCCGTGGTGTTAGAAATTCATATTCCGACCCCACTGGCCTTCATTCGGAACCAAAATCAACCTCAGATCGAGGATCAAAACCCCCCCAACCTTTCCTAATCCTACTTCCTGTCGTCAACCCCACTCGTCGAGCCTAAAGCAGGAATAGCCCCTTCCCTTTTCTCTAATAGTCTGGCCTTTCCTCGAATAGTCGTCTCTTTACCTTAGGCGCCGGCCTACTTCTCCACCGACCTTTCATTCAATGGAATATTCCTTCTCTGGACCAAGCCCTGGAAAAAATAATTCTTTCCCACATCCCTTTTCCATATATGCTGCTTCGGGAAAGAAGGAGGTTGGCTCGTAAGCTGCTCAACTCTCACTCGAGAGGGGTGGGCGGTGGGTGGGCTTGGAGGGCGCACCTAATCTAATGGACTATTCCTAGGGACTGTTACTAGGGGCTATTTTTAGGGTGTGCGGTCAAAGAGCGCTTCCTTGCCTACTGCGCTTGGCTGTTCTGCTTGTCGCGCTTCAAGAAGTAGGCTAAACTGAATTCAAAAGTAGCAAGATCGTTTTGCGTGAGCGTCATAAACTTTCTTTTTGGATGGTGTTTTCCGAAGGGGGAAGTTTGGCCTCATTTTCTTCAAAAGAAGCTGGATAAGAAAGTCATTCAATTAGGCTAGGCTGCTAGTTCGGGGTGTAGGGGACCCCGGTAGTGGCATCCGTGGAAGACGACTTCTGCGCGCTCCTTCCTTTGCGTGCTCAAGTAGATGAAAGCGGATTCATTTTTGAGCGAAAACTGGATCAAAAAGTAGATCAGTAGTCCGCTAGCGAGCTTAGGGCTAGTTGGCCTCCACCTTACCTGATAGCTCGTAATGGCTCTCGTCGGAGCATGTCTTTTCGGCTCTCGTGACATGTCTTTTTGGTTAATATCATTCTTTTTCTTTGTAATCTGTATAAGCCAGGGGCATTTCCTAGCCCGAAGGCAGATGTTTGATTGAATGCGGGAACTCCTCGTATGGGGGCTTCCGGCGATTGAGGGGTCGATCTGTGTGATATTGTCTGGTGAACATATGGGGCACGGTCAAAACGACATGGAGAGGTTGCCGCTTGAGGGCTTCGGCAATGTCTTTCTGTTCAGCATGTCTTTCTTATCCTTTTCTTTTTCAATCAATCTTTCTCTTGTACTCGTATTTGTATCTGGTCAGTGAATCTATCTATTCGACATGATGGGGGTGAGTGGAGGGATGGGATTCAAAGTCAAAGCAAGCAATGGACTCCTTCGTAGCCGGT